GTGGACGAGACAGAAGTGAGAATGTTGGCTTGAGTAGCGAAAACATCAGTGAGAATCTGATGCCCTGAAAACCTAAGGTTTCCTCCGGAAGGCTCGTCCGCGGAGGGTAAGTCAGGACCTAAGGCGAGGCTGAAAAGCGTAGTCGATGGACAATAGGTTTTATTCCTATACTGTTAGTTATCGATAACGAGGGACGAAGGTAGCTAGACTAGCCAAATACTGGTTTATTGGTTTAAGTGTACGAGGTTTTGAGAAGTAGAGAAAATACTTTGAGCTGAGTCATGATGACGGAGTATCTTACGAGGTACGAAAGTAGTTAATGTTAAACTTCCAAGAAAAGCTCGATATTATCTAGTTAATAAATACCTGTACCCTAAACCGACACAGGTAGGTAGGTAGAGTATACCAAAGGGCGCGAGATAACTCTCTCTAAGGAACTCGGCAAAATAACCCCGTAACTTCGGGAGAAGGGGTACCTAATAGGTTGCAATAACAAGGTCCAAGCGACTGTTTACCAAAAACACAGGTCTCCGCTAAGTTGTAAAACAACGTATGGGGGCTGACGCCTGCCCAGTGCCGGAAGGTTAAAGAAGTTGGTTAGTCTCAGACAACGCTAATAACTGAAGCCCCGGTGAACGGCGGCCGTAACTATAACGGTCCTAAGGTAGCGAAATTCCTTGTCGGGTAAGTTCCGACCCGCACGAAAGGCGTAACGATTTGGACACTGTCTCAGAGAGAGACTCGGCGAAATAGACCTGTCTGTGAAGATGCGGACTACCTGCACCAGGACAGAAAGACCCTATGAAGCTTTACTGTAACTTGAAATTGACTTTGGGTTTTATTTGCGCAGCATAGGTGGGAGACTAAGATGTTTATCTTTCGGGATAAACTGAGTCATCCGTGAGATACCACTCTAGTAAAACTAAAATTCTAACTTTGTACTGTTAGCCAGTCAGGGGACAGTTTCAGGCGGGCAGTTTGACTGGGGCGGTCGCCTCCTAAAAGGTAACGGAGGCGTACAAAGGTTTTCTCAGATCGGTCAGAAATCGATCGAAGAGTGTAAAGGCATAAGAAAGCTTGACTGTGAGACTTACAGGTCGAACAGAGACGAAAGTCGGTCTTAGTGATCTGGCGATATTGAGTGGAAAAGTCGTCACTCAACGGATAAAAGTTACTCTAGGGATAACAGGCTGATCTCCCCCAAGAGTTCACATCGACGGGGAGGTTTGGCACCTCGATGTCGGCTCATCGCATCCTGGGGCGGTAGTACGTCCCAAGGGTTGGGCTGTTCGCCCATGAAAGCGGTACGTGAGCTGGGTTCAGAACGTCGTGAGACAGTTCGGTCCATATCCGGTGTAGGCGTTAGAGTATTGAGAGGATTCTTTTTTAGTACGAGAGGACCGAGAAGAACATACCGCTGGTGTACCAGTTATTATTCCAATAGTAAACGCTGGGTAGCTACGTATGGAAAGGATAACCGCTGAAAGCATCTAAGTGGGAAGCCCACCTCAAGATGAGTACTCTCATTGTATTAACAAGGAAGATCACGGTAAGACGAACCGTTATATTACTTTTCTCTATTGACTAAAGACTAATAAATAAATTTTAGTTCTAATATAGAGTAATAAGTGAGCTTAATAAATTAATATTATTAAGATAAATAGGCATTAAGTAAAAGTATAGTAATATATTCAGCTGAGATGTACTAATAGATCGAGGACTTGACCTTTTTCTTAGCTTTAGAAATTTTTATCTTGGTGTTTAAAGTATAGTGGAACCACATTGATCCATCTCGAACTCAAAAGTGAAACATTATAACAGCGACAATACTAAAGAGGGGGCTCTTTGGAAAGATAGCTTATGCCAAGATTTTTAAGTCAATTATTTTGTTAACAAGAAATTTGAAATATCTATTTTACTCTTAGACTTACTACACTTTAATGGAGTACGCAATTATTGAAGCTAGTGGCCGTCAATTTTGGATTGAACCAAAAAAATTTGTTGAGTTTAATCGTCTATTACTGCATATTGGTAGTACTATTATTTTAAAACGAATACTATTCGTAAAAAAAACAATTGTTAAAGATGTAGAAGTTCCTTCTACATCGTTAATCAAACGAATAAAAAAAACAACAACATTTGTAGGGCAACCATATATAACAAATATCTTTATTAAAGGTATTATTAGTAAACATTTTTTAGGTCCCAAAATTTTAGTTTTTAAAATGAAACCAAAAAAAAAATACCGCAAAAAATTTGGCCATAGACAAAAATTGACTCGACTTTTTATAAGTGAGATTACAGAGTCTAAAGAATAAAAAACTTTTTTATGTTGATTAGTTCTAATTAATATTTAATTAATATTAATCTTATCTATATTTTAATTGGAGTATTAAGACTTGTGTCTATTGGATTATTTGGAAATAAACTCGGAATGACGCAGATCTTCAATGAAGAAGGTTCAGCTTTGCCTGTCACTGTAATTCGTGTTGGCCCTTGT